ACTGGTTTTCCAAATTAATCCCGCAGATACATATAATTCAGAAGAATATGTGAGTGATTCATACACAGCATCTCTTTCTTTTATCAACGGTTCAACCAATTGATATGTTTCCACAAATAATTGAAATTCAATTTCTTGATCTGTATCTTCAATTTTTGGAAACTTATAAAGTTCTTCCGTCAAGCCCTGATCAATAAACCTACAAAATCCTTCAAATTGTATCTGATTAAACCCAGGTATTGTAGACATTCCCTCATTTCCATTCCGGAGCATTTTAAATTGCCTTTCCCACTTATCGAAAAACCCCACTATTGGATCATTCTTCATCGAATCATATGAATCGATCTAGCAATGATGGAATTTATATTCTGTTTACTGAATCACATGAAATTTTACCCAACTACATATAATATATGTATGTAATGTATGAAATACGTATGAATGGAGGAATAAAGAGAATTTTCTATTCAAATTGGAATTTGCAACAGATACAAACGAAAAGGAATTGATAAATGCCACTTAAACTTATGACGTTTTTTTATAGAATATAAAAACAAAAGCGATTCAATTTCTACCATTAATATGATATTACATATTTCAATCCCACTGGATATCAGAAAAATAAATGTATTCAGGATTTGATCTGTTCGATAAGATTAAGATAAAGACAGAATAATCATAAAGAATATAATAATATAATATAGAGTTGATTTTTTTTAGCACTTAACCCTTTTTCGTGGATTCTGTTGTTCAAAAAAAGATTCGCAGAAAAGGAAGATATTTTTACCTATTTTTAGTCGAATTATATTCTTAGTAGAATTCATAGAATATAATTGAAGTGCGTAAGAAAGGTTCTATTTATGAAACATGTGCGGATATCGATATATCCGTCTCCTCCTTTATAGCAGTTCTATTCGGAGCAACGTAGGTCGTGCTTTATCCAAATTTCTATTTTATATTCAATCTATTCAATGAAAATTTGACGCACAATAATTTCCTGCTAATTCCCTATAGGCATCATATAGATAAGATACCCCTAGATATCTGTGTAATAATTTTTCTTCTAGGGTTTACATATACTCATAATTGCTATTATAATTGAAATTGAGAAGGCTTTTTTTTTGAAAAGAATCAATACTGATTAGTTATGTCTCCATTTTGATTTTCTTATGTCATTACGGAAACCCAATTTGAGATTCAAATCCAAGAATAGTTCATGAATTCACAGCCAATAGTTAATGGTTCCAATTTGTCTTGAAATTTTTGTTTTTGTGACTGAAAAGACACATTTTTTTTTTTTCAATATAAAAAGAGAGAGGAAGTTTTTAGTTATTGTGTCTTTTGATAGACTATACAATCAATCCAAGGGATATATCCAATCCAAAAAAGGAAGGATTTCTTTTAGTTTAGTAATTAGGAAAGGGATTAAGGAAAAAGGAATTCAAGATGCAAGTATAAATATAAAAATATAAAAAAGGGGGAATATTTTCATCTATTTTGTATCGTTTTGGCGGCATGGCCGAGTGGTAAGGCGGGGGACTGCAAATCCTTTTTCCCCAGTTCAAATCCGGGTGTCGCCTGATCAACAAAAGACTAAAAATTCCTTATTCTGTTCTACTGATATAACTCGACGAATTAGTCCCCAGCAGAGGGGGATATTTGTTTGATTCTAAGCATCTGTAGAGGGCTGTAAATCCTTGCGTCGAGGCTTCAACAAAAGAAAGATTAGAGTAGTGTAAGGGAATCGGTAAGTCTTGATAGCCCTTCCACTACTAATGTAGTGTCTACTAACTAGGCCTTGAATTAGATTGGATAGCCGGACGGGGAGTCTAATTAGTAGAGTAGTTGTGGAAAGGGCGGAAGATACTTTGTATACAGACTCACGAGAGTCTCTGAATGTTTGAGCATTCAATAAATATTAGATTGGAGCTTTTTTTTTATATAAAAAAGTGCAAAAAGAAAGAATTGATTTTTGGTAACCCTACTCAAGAATGAGCTATTTTACGATTGTTTCAAAGAAACAATCAGGAGAGGATAAAGATTATATTAAATGGGAAATCGAGGTATGTGATGGATAGCAATCTGTCTTGATTCCGTATTTTTATGCCTTTTACTTATGAAGGACAAAAAAAGAAACACTAGGTTTGATTATCCTACATGTTCTATTAGTAACATTCCCTCGATACTTCTAAGGGTGTCCCTTCCTGTTGTTATTTTGCTTGGGCTTAATGTTTCCAGATTCTACTAGAAATCATATAAGAACTTGTTATAAGTGGATTTATTGGATTAGTTCATCAATAGTGTTGGCCCAGAACACCCTCCTTTTTTTTGACTCTGCACCATTGATTCCACTATTATTAGTGAGCAATAATGGAATAATTCCTTCATATTCATAGAGGTAGGGGACACAATTCACATGGATATAGTAAGTCTCGCTTGGGCTGCTTTAATGGTAGTCTTTACATTTTCCCTTTCACTCGTAGTATGGGGAAGAAGTGGACTCTAAGGGTACTACGAAATTTAGTTAGCGTTTTTAACTATCTAATGCAATTTAATTAATATTTTTTAATTTATTTAAAATTTGGATTCCGGTGGAGTAATGTATTAGATGAATAATAAATACCCTTCCAACAAAATTCTCCCTAAGCTTTCTATTTCGATGAACCCGCTCTTACCAGAATTATATATGGGGAAATGAGGAACAACGGATCCTTTTTTATTTCTTTTTTTTTTCAAATTGATTGTAATCAATACCAATCAAATAGATGAAGCAAATAAATAGAATTGGAGTGCTATATACATTACATATATGATGGATGAAGATACGATACATATTTGATTTTAGATTGATCTATATTAAGCCTCTATCTTTATAGAGTACACCTTTATAGATTAAATAACACTAAAAAAAATAAAATAAATAGTATGGTAGAAAGAAATATATGACTCTTTCTACCATACTATCCAATCTCATAGAATACTGCTGATTCTAGTCCGCTCATTTTATTTAAGACGCAAAATGGGAATCCTTCTTATTTTTGATTTCATTTCTTCAATCATTGATAAGAACTACGAAGTCAAGTTTCATTCAAACAAATTTATTCAAATTAATTATTTTGACTGACTGTTTTTACGTATATGATAAGTAAAAAAGCAGTAGGAACTAGAATGAACAGTGCAGTAGCAATAAATGCAAGAATATTTACTTCCATAATCTAATCTTTCGTTTTTTTTTTACTTCGCAATAACTCGGGATTTAATCCCATAGAGCCCCATAGAGATGATAAATCTTTCGCCTGTAAATTCAATGGGATGAATTACATCTCGATGATATTGAATCGGCTCAATATCATGAATAACAATATCTGAGCTATCAAATCGATTCATCCTCGAGAATTGAATAGTATAACATAGGAAGATCTTTTATCCATACCGAATCCAAAATTATATTTCTAATCCAATCAAAAATTCCTTTATTTTGCTTTTTTTCCATTCTTTTCTATAACCTACCGCCTTCCGGGTACAATCATCTGATGAAGTATCATCTAACCGTGTTTCCACTTCCATTGGTTACAAACCCAACCAAACAATCGAAATGAAATGGAAAAAAGGACGGAGTGAGGTTCTAAACCCCGTTTTTTTTATGATCTAATTTTCTTGGAAGACAAAGAAGTGTGATAAAGATGAGTCCCGTTATAAAATATAAAAGATCTAATATTCCATCAAATGCACTGTTTGTTCTGTCTTCGGTGGGACCTTTACCTTAGGAAGGAAAAAAGATTCTTCATTCTCTTGATAAGAGGGACAGTATCCTTATTTGATTTTTCTTTTATTAATATCCTCTTTCTTTGGATTAGTACTGGTGGGACGCATATATCAAAAGTTCAGTGTGCAATTTGAATGAGATAAATTGTGTCAAATTCGTAATTGAGATTACACACGACCGGAATCGGAAAAGGAAATAGGTTAAATTTGAATATGAAAAGTATTCTCTCAGTGTAACTATGTTACATTCATTTTTTATCGTATTGTACAAGAAAAGAAAGTAATTCCATTTGTGTATGTGCTCCCCAGAAACATATTGTATTCTATTCCATTAGACGGATCAGGAGCAAGTGAAAAAGTCAGACCCAGTATGGTTATGGTATTCTTGGAATTATGAATATGATGCTACCAAGACTTGTACTGATCTACATATGCCTCTCTCCCACCAATCGGTACTAGTTGAAATAATGGAAATTTCCCGATTTGTTTGATGAGAAATACGAAATGAAAAGAAAATAATAAATCAAGATCTTCGTTGGGAATAAAATTCTGCTCCTTGTCTCCCTTTTCATCCCCCTTTTCATAGAAAAGAAAAAGAGAGATGAATTGAGTATTTATTGGGTCCGCCGGGACTGACGGGGCTCGAACCCGCAGCTTCCGCCTTGACAGGGCGGTGCTCTGACCAATTGAACTACAATCCCAAGGAAATAAGGTGTATAGAATATAGATTCTTATGATCTCCGTTAATCATCCTGCTGTAACCGGGACGCGGGTGATATATTGATATCCCATGCTTTAGTAAAGAGTGACATGACATGAATTAATAAGTAATTCTTTTGTTATTGCCAAATCGATTCAGAATCAATCTTTCAATGAACAAAAAGACTCTTTTTTGTTCTTTACTCTTTTCCTTAGACTTTATACTTACAGATCCTGATAGGAATCTAGATCATTAAGAAGATCATAATTTTTGAGAACAAATAAATAAAAGTAGGGATATATCAGAAAGTTTTATTTTTGTGATTCTTCTGTATCAGGCATTTCTGGAAAAAAAATGGGTTATATAATTTCATCTTGGATTAGCGAATTATTGGGCCGAGCTGGATTTGAACCAGCGTAGACATATTGCCAACGAATTTACAGTCCGTCCCCATTAACCGCTCGGGCATCGACCCCGGACAAATCAATTCTCGACCTATTGATAATCCACGATGAACTTCCTTTCGTAGTACCCT